CATTCGAATTTTTGTTCCGGAGTCTATAACCCTCTGCTTGAATCAAAATTATTTACTTTTTTTTTTTTTACTTTATCTCCCGGTAGTATACGTATAAAACTATGTCGAATCTTTCCGGAAACATGACCACCTAGAATCTATATTTTCATTATCTAGAATCTTATTTTCATTATAGGAACGAACCTGGAACATACCGTTGGCAAGTGATTCAGTAATTAAACACTCATGATTTTATTTCTATTGCTGTTAAAAAAAAAACCTTTCCCGTATTAACTAATGTATGTGGAGTGATATTAGAAACCCGCTTTTTCTCTCTCTTTTTTCTTTTTTCACAAAAATGTATGTAAGTTTCTCATAGAATTCGGATATCAGAAAGATTACCATATATAACATAAAATTTCTCCGCCGATTCTTTCTAATCGAGCCTCTCGATCTGTCATTATACCTCGGGAAGTAGAAAGAATTACAATCCCCATCCCTCCTAAAATTCTAGGAATTCGTTGATAATTAGAATAGATTCGTAGACCGGGTCTACTGATTCGTTTTAAATTAAAAATAGTTTTATATGACCCCTTCCTATTTCTTCTATGCCGTAGAGTTAAAACCAAAAAATATTTGTTGCTTTCCCTATGTTTTCTCACGTTTTCAATAAAACCTTCTCGGAAAAGTATTGTAACAATGTTTTTGGTGATGTTAGTAGATGGTATTCGAACCGTCCCTTTTCTATTCATGTCAGCATTTCGTATAGAGGTTATTATGTCAGCAATGGTGTCCTTACCCATGATAAACTAAAATGATTGTTGTCCTTGACTTTTGATATAATCAACATGCTCTTTTATTAATTATTAAAATTCATTATTATTTTTATTTTTATTAATATATTTTAATTATTCTATTTTTTATTTATATTTTGATATTTCATATTTATATTGATATTTATTTATATTGATATTTTGATATTTAATATTTATATTGATATATTGATTTTTATATTTATTTATTTTTTTATAATAATTACAAAAGAAAAGGTATATGCGTGACACATAATCAATCTATTAATTAATCTATTTCATTCAAATACTATAAATATATCATAGTCTCGTCTTATAATACTTCGGGTGCTAATGAAACTATTTTAGTGAAATTTAACTGTCTCAATTCCCGAGCGATCGCACCAAAAATTCGAGTTCCTTTTGGATTTCCTTCTTGATCAATGACAACTGCAGCATTATCATCATATTGTATTATCATACCGTTGTTACGTTTGAGTTCTTTACAAGTACGTACAATTACAGCTCTGATCACTTCTGATCTTTCTAACGGTGTATTTGGTACTGCTTTCTTGATTACAGCAACAATAACGTCACCAATATAGGCATATCGTCGATTACTAGTTCCTATGATTCGAATACACATCAATTCGCGGGCCCCGCTGTTATCGGCTACATTCAAATGGGTTTGAGGTTGAATCATATCATTCTTTTTTCTCTGTTCTTTCAGTGCAAAGGGCGAAGTAAAAAAAAAAAAAGAAATATTGTGTATCAAAAAAAAAAAAAAGAAACCTACAATTGCAATTGTTTTTTTTTTCATCCCAAAGACCTCTTTCCTTTGGTTTTAATTATTATGCCGAAATAATGAATCGAGTTCGTATAGGCATTTTTGATGCTGCTATTGCAATAGCTTTTCTGGCTATATTTTCTGTGACTCCGCCCATTTCATAAAGTATTCTACCCGGTTTAACGACAGCTATCCAATATTCGGGAGATCCTTTTCCTGACCCCATACGTGTTTCTGTAGGTCTTACTGTAACCGGCTTGTCAGGAAATATGCGTACCCAGATTTTTCCACCGCGGCGGGCGTTTCGTGACATTGCTCGCCGCCCTGCTTCTATTTGTCTAGATGTGATCCAAGCGGGTTCAAGTGCTTGAAGAGCATATCTACCGAAGCAAATATGATTACCCCGAGAGGATATTCCTTTCATTCTTCCTCTATGTTGTTTACGGAATCTGGTTTTTTGGGGGTTATAGTTGATGGTTTTTTCTCAATTCCATCTCTACTACAGAACCGTACATGAGATTTTCACCTCATACGGCTCCTCGCGAATGAAACGATTAAAATAGAATATAAATATACATGGATTTCATGAATAATATATCGAATCGTGGTGGGACTTTTTGAGATTTCATCTAATCTATTGGTTTATTGAAAATTAGTATATCTTGTTTTGATATATAACTAAACAAGTATTCTTTGTTACAAATATTCTTTTTCTATTATAGACAATTCTTGTTATCTAGATATAACTAGATATAAATAGATAATGTTGTTTTCTTATGTTATAAGGTTCTAACGAATCTTTATTTTGTTTTTTCCTTTTATTACCATATCGGATTGGCCCCTATTTATAAATCCAAAAAAATCCAAATTTTCGCGGGCGAATATTTACTCTTTCATTATCTATTTCAGATGTAGGGTTAGCCCATGACTCCTCAGAACATGA